CCTACTTGTTCAACACTATACTTGGATTCTGCCCTTCGAAAAGGTACATCCGCTCTAACAATCCCGTCGCCGTCTACCAAAACGACTGGAAATGTTTCAAAAAAAGTGGGCATACGACGTACAAAAAGCTCACGCCCTTCTTTATCTCTAAAGATAGGATGTCCTAACCATCCTACCGCTATTCCATCTCCGTTATCCATTGAGCCTGCCCTAAATAATCCTCCTTTTGCCGGATTATTGCCGATATAATCATAAAAAGCTAATTTTTCAGGAATTTTAGACCAGACTTCTGATAAACTTTGATTTTCGGCTAGCCCGGCGCTAACTCTTCGATATATCTCTTGCTGGAAATAACCCTGATCCCATTGATAACGAGTGGGACCAAACAATTCGATGGGAGTAGTTGCTGAACCATACCACATAGTTCCAGCAACAACAAAAGCTGCAAAAAAGACAGCCGCGATACTACTGGAGAGTACAGTTTCAATATTTCCCATACGTAACCCTTTGTATAGACGTTGTGGCGGTCGAACGCTAAGATGGAATAGACCCGCTAATATGCCCAGTGTACCTGCTGCAATATGATGAGAAGCTATTCCTCCCGGAACAAAAGGATCAAAACCTTCCACGCCCCACGACGGATTTACAGGCTGTACTCTTCCCGTCAGTCCATAAGGATCGGACACCCATATTCCAGGGCCGTACAGACCTGTTACATGAAATGCACCAAAACCAAAGCAAGCCACCCCGGAGAGAAATAAATGAATTCCAAAGATCTTGGGCAAATCCAAAGAGGGTTTTCCTGTACGTTCATCAGAAAATATTTCTAGATCCCAATAGACCCAATGCCAGATAGCTGCCAAAAAGCATAAGCCAGAAAACACAATATGTGCCCCAGCTACACCTTCGTAACTCCAAATCCCCGGATTCGTTACAGTTCCTCCTGTGATACTCCAACCCCCCCACGAATTGGTTATTCCTAAACGAGTCATGAAGGGTATAACGAACATACCCTGTCTCCACATCGGATCAAGAATAGGGTCAGAAGGATCAAAAACTGCTAATTCATACAAAGCCATCGAGCCCGCCCAACCAGCAACCAGAGCTGTATGCATTATATGAACGGAAAGCAACCGGCCGGGATCATTCAATACAACGGTATGAACACGATACCAAGGCAAACCCATGGAAAATACCCCTTTATCGAAGAAAAATAGACACTACGTAACTTTATTGCATTGGAAAGGTTATACTATGACTATCCTATAGACTTCCCCTGTTCAGTAGATTACTTCCTAACAAGGGTTAGGATTCTATATTCTATTCGTAATAATGGAAGAATTCGGTTCGTAAGAACAAAGAGAAGCAGATTTATTCTATACTCGATAAGTACCAATATGCAATGGTGGATTGATACCATTTTCTATGAGTAAATGTGTCCATCCTTCATTTATCATTAGAAAGATCTATTCGTAAAAATTTTCCTTTATTTATTTTGTATTTCTTTCTAAATTTTTCTAATCTAGGGATAAAATAAATATGATAAAGTCAATATTATAAAGACAATAAAACCATATTGTTACGTTTCCACATCAAAGTGAAATATAGTATTTAATTCCTTTTTTCTTTCAATCCATGCCTATTGGTGTTCCAAAAGTACCCTTCCGAAGTCCTGGAGAGGAAGATGCATCTTGGGTTGACGTATAGTGCGACTTGTCAGATATATTGGGTCATATGGAATTTCCCCGTTCTCTCCCCCGACCGAGATATCCTCTGTTTCGCCCAAGAAAGATAAATTGAATCATCGAAAAATTGGAGCGTGAACTGCAATTAAATGCATTATTTGGGGGAATTCATAGAATTATATCAATTAGAATAATTTATGGTTGGCTTTGGCTGGACGAAAAAAATGAGGTATCCAGACTCCGTTTAGAAAAACCCACTTGGTAATATATTTATGATTACTACGTGTATCATAAATGATTATTTGTAAAGTCATAACAACAAGAAATGGTGATGGGAAGATTTGTCCTATATGTGCAAATCAAAATCGGGCGGATCTTTACCCGGAGTAGAGCATAAACCTAAAAAGATGAAAGAGGCCCATTCAGGAACAAGAAAATATCATCGCGATTTGGATTGAATTTCGATGAAAGAATACATCAATGAGAAGTAAATGAGAAGTAAATTCGATAAGTTTATTTACCCCTTTTTTTATATTATCAAAGAAGAAATCAAAATGCATCTTTTTTGAAAAATTGAAGAAAAAGTAAAAAGGTAGAAAAACTCGAAAAATAAAAGAAAGAGGGCTGGAATCTATACATTGATTCTTTTCTTCGCTATTTTTTTTGAACCGTATGCATCAAAAGGTGCATGTACGGTTCCTAAGGGATACAATTTTACCCTACTCAACCGACTTTATCGAGAAAGATTACTTTTTTTAGGCCAAGAGGTTGATAGCGAGATCTCGAATCAACTTATTGGTCTTATGGTATATCTCAGTATCGAGGATGAGACCAAAGATCTTTATTTGTTTATAAACTCCCCTGGCGGATGGGTAATACCCGGAGTAGCCATTTATGATACTATGCAATTTGTACGACCAGAAGTCCATACAATATGCATGGGATTGGCCGCGTCAATGGGATCTTTTATTCTTGTTGGAGGAGAAATTACCAAACGTCTAGCATTCCCTCACGCTTGGCGCCAATGAAGTTTTTTTATTTGAGAGAAAAAAGAAAACTATGCCTTCGCCATATGAATATTAAGTAATAATAGCATGGCACTTCGAATTCGATATGAATTTTTTTTATTTTTTTTTCAAAAGATTTGATTATGTATCGAGAGAGTAGTATGAGATAAAAGATATTTCCGACTTTCTCTTATCTATCGGAAGTCCAATTCAGCGTCACAAACTTATTTGTTTTCACACCGATGGGCTCTTAACAATATTTAAGTTATAAAAAAAGAGTGCGAAAAAAACCAAATTTTCTTTTTTGGTTAGCTCAAAAAGAAACTTTGGGATTGCTGAATCAAAGACAAAAAAAAGAATCCATTTTAAAATAGAAAGCAGCGGAGCCATCATAGTATTTTTGAACTTCTCCGAAAAAAAAAGAAGGGTGGCATTTTGATCGTTTACCCATCTGGGGTTGATAGATTCTATTTTTATCTTTCTTGAACGGGAAAGTAGGGGTTAATTTCATTATAGAGCCGTATGCAATGCATAAAAGATAATGCCCGTACGGTTGTTCAATTCTATCCTTTTTCCTATTTTTCTTTATCTTTCTTTTCTGTTTCTTTCATCACACCAGATAGAACTATTATCAGGGTAATGATCCATCAACCTGCTAGTTCTTTTTATGAAGCACAAACGGGAGAATTTATCCTGGAAGCGGAAGAACTGCTGAAACTACGCGAAACCCTCACAAAGGTTTATGTACAAAGGACGGGCAAACCTTTATGGGTTGTATCTGAAGACATGGAAAGAGATGTTTTTATGTCAGCAACAGAAGCCCGAGCTTATGGAATTGTTGATCTTGTAGCAGTTGAATGAAAAAATGGATTTTGTGCAAATCAGTGATTTGATATTTTATCTATGAGTTGACTATATAAATATTAAATAAAAAAAATCCGGTTAGGATCAATCTAAACCAGCCCATTATGTATATGACTCAACATGCCAACTATTAAACAACTTATTAGAAATACAAGACAGCCCATTCGAAATGTCACGAAATCCCCCGCTCTTCGGGGGTGCCCTCAGCGTCGAGGAACATGTACTAGGGTGTATGTGCGACTCGTTTAGATCATGAGCTGACACAAAAAAGCCAAGAAAACCGCTTCCAGTATGAATGATCAGTACCAGTGAATAGGATAGAATGGAAGAAGGGACTCCATTCACTATCTAAAAATAAGCAAATCTATCCTTCTATTGTGTAGAAAGTTTATGGTTTCCATTGGTGCAAATCCAATCACCTGAATTTAAGATGAGAAACAATTCTCCATTGGTAGCAAACGGTTATCCATTAAGCGGAAAAATCTTATTGAAATTCAAAAAAAAACAGAAAAATGAAGTTATCGCTCGGTCAAGAACGGAGTACGAGGGTCAGCTACCCAGCAAACTTTCATAATTAAATACCGTTACTGTATAGGTGGGTCTCTTTGTGAAAGACCTATTACTGGATAATTCATGGGTAGAGCCAAAGAGTGTGGTGTGAACTATACAAGTTACCAATAACATTGATGAAATATTAAATGAAGCCAAAGGCTCCGGTGTATAGAGAAGACCTCGCCGTTTAAGAAGTAACCATAGAAACGAGGAAACCCACTATTTATTTATTGATTTAATTTCTATTTCTTTTTTTTTGACTAGATTTTTGACACCTAGCAAAAGAAATTTTCCTATTTCTTTCATATTTCGCAGTAAAATACCAAAAAATCGTGGTCGGGAAGGTTATAGTAGCCAAAGCCATTGGAATTTTGATTTTATACATTGGAAAAATCCGTTTGGTTATTAGTTATTAATAGGCCAAGACGGGAAAAATAATAACTGAAAGAAAAAAATCAATTAGTTATTTGTCAAAATTTTTTTTATTCAATGACTAGAGTTAAACGCGGATATATAGCCCGAAAACGTAGAACAAAAATTCGTTTATTTGCATCAAGTTTTCGAGGGTCTCATTCAAGACTTACTCGAACGATTACTCAACAGAAAATAAGAGCTTTGGTTTCGGCTCGTCGGGATAGGGATAAGCAAAAGAGAAATTTTCGTCGTTTGTGGATCACTCGGATAAACGCAGTAATTCGAGAAAAGGGAGTATCCTATAGTTATAGTAAATTAATACATGATTTATATAAGAGGCAGTTGCTTCTTAATCGTAAAATACTGGCACAAATAGCTATATCAAATAGGAATTGTCTTTATATGATTTCCAACGAAATCAGAGAAAAAGTGGATTGGAAAGAATACACCGAAATAATTTAAATGGGGTTCCCCGGAGAATGAACTCCGGGAGGGTGGAGTTGGAATCAAAATTACTCTGAGAAATGCGCTTAAAGTAGTCAAAATGAATGAACACGTTCAATAAAAAAATCTTTTTTTCCGATTCGTTTTTTTTTACGACACAGAAATCTGGATTCTCAGATTTGTCAAAAAAACACGAATTCATGTTTGAGTTCGGATTGGAATTCTGATTGAAGTGAACAAAAAACAAGCCTATTTATTTCTGGTTCTAAGACCGGTAGTTCTAGTAGTCGACTCAATTCTTTCAAATTGTTTCTCATTATTGAGAAAAGGTAACAAAGATAAAATACGAGCTTGTTTTATAGCAATAGTAATTAATCGTTGTTGTTTCAAGGTCAATCTATTCACTCGTCTAGATAATATTTTTCCCTGTTCACTAATAAATCGACTAATTAAACTCATGTTTCTATAATCAATTCGATCCCCCGATTGAATCGGGGGCAAACGCCTACGAAAAGATCGCTTGGATTTAAGAAAGGGTCGCTTGGATTTATCCATGGTTTGTTTGTTTAGTTTATTTCTTATCCCGAAAATGCTATTCCTTAATTGTCATTTGAACTCCAAATAGGATTTATTTAAATGCAATATCTTCTAGTTATATTTCAATGTGTTCTATATAATGTCATTTTTCCCCTTTCAAGGATAAGACATCCTTGGTTCAATCTATTTCTTTATTTCCCCATGAATCATATGTTTGTAACAATAGGGACAGAATTTTCTCAATTCTAATCGATTGGGCGTATTGTGCCGGTTCTTTTGAGTAATATATCTGGAAATACCCGTTGATACCTTCTTAACACCGTTTTGTATACAACTGGTACATTCCAAAATGACCGCTACCCGCGCATCTTTCTTCTTGGCCATGAACCTCCTTTGGATTTTTGATTTACTCAACTCTTCTATTTGAATTCGAAATGAAGAAAAAGAAAGGAAGGAAAAAATAGAAGTTATTAACTTGAAATCCAACTCTAAAAGAAAAAGATAAAAATCAATTAAATCAAAGCAAAGCCCAAAGTCATACATAATAAATAATTAAGTAAGACAATGATAATGAGTTCGTTCGAAAATCTATTTAACTCCGAAGGGCAGTTAAAGATCTTGTATTCTTGCCCTAGACCGCGACTTTCCTACTCTACCCCCACGTTTAATTCGAATTTGAGACTGAGTCTCGCAGAGGTTGAATCCACTTTTATTCTTTCTCTTTCGTCCCTTATTCTAAATTAGAAAAAAGGGAAAAAAGAGAAAATAAGGGGGGATTAGTCACAGATATTTGGTTGTATTTCTAATCTTCTTCATTCCTTCCGGTGTCAATAGCTATAATGAAAAAAAGGGGAATGTCAACGCATCGGGGAAAAAACGATTAATCTCTATCAATAGACCTGCTAAAGCCCCGAACCATAGCGTACTTAGTACTGGGGCCACGGAGAGATATGTTTTTAGATCTCGCATTGAAAAACCTCCTTTTTTTGATTTTAATACATAAAGCATATATGATCAGATGCATATGTAATATAGTTAAGGGCTACTTAGAGTTGTACACGGAATCCCTAATTCCAATTGAAATGTACAACGATCCATAAGATTTCCCCTTCTTATTATTATATGTTAAATATGTTAAAATAGGTTAAATGAGGCCAAAAAAAGACGAAATGGTCAGAAAACTTTGTCTCTCAATGCAGGAAATAGGGATGTGGAAAACAAGACAGGAATTCTCTACAATTACACTGTAGAACAATTGAAGGGATGTGGCGCAGCTTGGTAGCGCGTTTGTTTTGGGTACAAAATGTCACAGGTTCAAATCCTGTCATCCCTACCTATTACTGCCCCTTTGAGCAGTAAGGAGGAATCAACCGAGATCGGTTCAAATTGCGTTGCACGGAATCGTTCATTTTTATGAAACTATAGCATATATGCATATAAATAAAAGGAAAATGGATTTGTTTTAAAAGAAAGAATCTTTTCTTTACATTCTTTTCTATCCTGATAAGAAAGCGCTCTTAGTTCAGTTCGGTAGAACGCGGGTCTCCAAAACCCGATGTCGTAGGTTCAAATCCTACAGAGCGTGATTTTTTCTTCATAGATCCAATTAAAATGAAATGAATTCAGTCGCTTGGACAACAATTCGAATTTGACCTCCTGTGGATTAAAGAAAGGAGGAGGCCAATCAAATTTGAATTAATCAAAGGTCCAACTGATCACCACGCCTGTATTGTAAATATGCAGTTACGAATAATCCAGCCAAAGTAATAGGAATTAGACCTAACACGATTCCAAATAGAAAAACTTCAATCATTTCAATTTTGTTTTTGAAAAGGAGAAAAAAAGCGGTAATATCTATACCTAAATATTAATTCGAATTGATGTGAATCTCAATGACCAAGAAGTGACAATTGACATGGTAAGTAACTCTAGAATACACAGAATCTCACAGGAGGATTTCCTTTCTAAATCGTTTCTTTTAAATAGAAAGTTTAAAT